GGCATCAATAGAAAACCCCCAATTTTTTGGGGTCCTGCTTATTTTCATTGGCTTCGGATTAGTAGAATAATTCGGAATAGCGGCCAAGATCTTGGGAAAATCCAAGTTAATGATCAATAGGTTTGGATAAATAATTTAGGAAAGATATTCTCATACTGACACAATATAAGGACAAGTATATGCGAAATCTATCCCTTTTTAGTTAAAAGTTTTCTTCGAATCCAACCTTTCCCTTTAAGGAATTTAATTGGTTAGCATAATATAATATCTAATAAATAGAAAATCGAATAGTGGATAATCTGTTATGAGAGAAAGAAAACATTCTTTGAAGAATCAAGATTCGTAATCAATCCTTGCCTTGTTTGTTGGATTAGGTCTAACTTTCTTGACTAAACTGCAAGCGTGGAACTTTACGAGATGAAATAGGGAAAGACAGAAGATAGAACTTAAAAGGATAATTGAAGTGACTCGTCTTCGAATCAACTTTGGTTGGGGTTCGAAAAAGGAATAAAAATAAAGTAAATTCAAGGAAGAGCTTTCCTTTTTTTAAGGGGCCCCTTGCTCGGGGGGTCGTGGAATGCTTTTCTTCTCCTCTTATTCCATATGGAATACAATCAGTTAAAATAAGAAGGAATAGGGGAATATTCGACTGTTTCAATTCTTTATTTATCTTATATTCCAAAATTCTCCCGAAAATCCAATTTAATTTTTCAATGGGGTTAGATGATCTAGTTCTTAATATTATTACTTTAAAGAACTGACAGATTCCACAACAAATCTCTTGATTCGGAATTAGAGACTCATGTCCCATCTGATGAATCGATTTTCTTTTACACTTCTGTATCTCACTCTATCTTGTTTTTTAGTATTATCTAAAATAACCGATGAATTATGAATTTTCCATAACTTAGGTAAGTGCTTTACCAACATATGTAGTGTAGTAAAAAAATAAATGGAATTTAACCCTTTCATGCTTACTATAACTAGTTATTTCGGTTTTCTACTGGCTGCTTTAACTATAACCCCAGCTCTATTTATTGGCTTGAACAAGATACGTCTTATTTGAAATGAATTGAATGAATAAGTCAGAAAATAAAAATCTTTCTTTTGGATTCCTGGTATTCTACGACTCTTTTCCACACTAATTATCAATTCTTTTCTTGGTCATTGAGATTCGTGGATAATTTAGACTACTATTTAGGGATAGATCGTACCTCTTTTTTTTTATCCCCTCGAACAAATCGAAATGATTGAAGTTTTTCTATTTGGAATCGTCTTAGGCCTAATTCCTATTACTTTAGCGGGATTATTCGTGACTGCGTATTTGCAATACAGACGTGGGGATCAGTTGGATCTTTGATTGAGTAATATTTCTTTTTTGATTGACCTCCTCCAGACCAGAGAGGAGGTCAAATTGGAGTTGCAATTCAACTTTGTTTTGTTAAGTTATTTTACTCTGCTTCGACATAAGATAGATGGAATCACGCTCTGTAGGATTTGAACCTACGACATCGGGTTTTGGAGACCCGCGTTCTACCGAACTGAACTAAGAGCGCTTTCATTCAAAAAGAAAACCCTTTTCTACTCCTAACGTGTCTCACGTACGTATAGTATCCACAAATTCAAGTTATACCCACTTTAATTGATCTCCTCGCTACTGCCCATAAAGAAGAAAGAAGTAATAGGTAGGGATGACAGGATTTGAACCTGTGACATTTTGTACCCAAAACAAACGCGCTACCAAGCTGCGCTACATCCCTTTTCCAAATTGTTGTATAATGGCATTGTACACAATTCCTGTCTTGTTTTCCACATCGTAATTTTCTTCTCTTTCTCTATCTATATAGAACCTTCTTGTCATTTCTTCTTTTTGGTCTCATATAATCAAGGAATGGTATACATCTAAAATCCTATCTAATTTCACCTATAAAAGAAAGATTACTATTCCTTGGTAATGTATAGGAAGAAGGGGTCATCTTTTTCTTTTTTAGGGGTAGGAAAATCTCGTCTATACCGTTCATTCGTTCATTCTATATATAGAATATTGATTTTGTTTTTTTAGTTAGGAATTTCGCCTAAACAAAAGAAATACAAATGATCTTGGGCAAGAGTATCTGATCATATATGTATTCCAATAAGGAAGGAGGATTTTCAATGCGGGATATAAAAACATATCTCTCTGTAGCGCCCGTGCTAAGTACTCTATGGTTTGGGGCTTTAGCAGGTTTATTGATAGAAATTAATCGTTTATTCCCAGATGCTTTGTCATTCCCTTTTTTTTAATTCTAGTTATTGCTATGCGAGGAATTCTTCGTGACATGACGCAAATTTTCCCTTTTTCAATCCTTTTTTTTTTAGTATAGGAAGGAAAAAGAAAGAAAAGATGGATTGGGTTGAACCTCAGAGTCATGAAAAATTCGGCAAATCCCATTTTGGAAAACAGAAATTCAATCAAAAGCGGTATCCAAGCTAAGTCAGGCCTCAGAAATCAGAGCATAGAAAGAGGCTGGGCTGGCTACTTAAATGAAAGGATTTCGAAGCAAAATCCTTGCTAATTCGACAAGGATTGTATTCTTTAATTATTTCTCTATTTTTTATTACTTAATTTAAGAATTTTAAAAATTTTTTATTCGAATGGATTTTATTCTTCTTCTTGGGATTCAAAATAGAAGAATAACAGAATAAGTAGAAGAATTAAGTTAAGTCAATCCAAAAAAGAAAGGAGGTTCATGGCCAAGGGGAAAGGTGTTAGAATCAGAGTTATTTTGGAATGTATCAGTTGTGTTCGAAAAGGTGCCAATGAGGAATCGACGGGGATTTCTAGATATAGTACTCAAAAGAATCGCCACAATACACCCGGACAATTAGAATTAAAAAAATTTTGTCGTTATTGTCGCAAGCATACGACTCATGACGAAATAAAAAAATAGGAGCATCGTGTGTTCGATCTTTCTAAAGAACAGATTTAATATATAGAACATAGATAGAATACAAAATACAAATCAATTCATTTGATTTCAGGTAGATATTATTTCATATGTATAGAGGGTATTCATATACTATATATGAATCAAATAATAATATGAATCAAATAATATATGGACCAAAGAAAGACTACTTCTTCTGGATCCAAAATTAATAAAATAAAGAAATCCATTTTTTTTTTTTTCAAATTTTAAAATAAAGAATAAATCATGTATACATCTAAACAACCTTTTCATAAATCTAAGCAAACTTTTCATAAATCTAAGCAAACTTTTCATAAATCCAAGCAAACTTTTCGTAAATCCAAGCAAACTTTTCGTAAATCCAAACAACCTTTTCGTAGGCGTCCTCGGATTGGCCCGGGGGATCGAATTGATTATAGAAACATGAGTTTAATTAATCGATTTATTAGTGAACAAGGAAAAATATTATCGAGACGAATAAATAGATTAACCTTGAAACAACAACGATTAATTACTCTTGCTATAAAACAGGCTCGTATTTTATCTTTCTTACCATTTCGTAACTATGAGAATGAGAAGCAATTTCAAGCCCAGTCAATTTCAATAATTACTGGTCCTAGACCCAGAAAGAATAGACATATTCCTCAATTAACGCAAAAGTTCAATTCCAATCGAAACTTAAGAAACTCCAACCAGAATTTAAGAAACAACAATCGGAACTTAAGTTCCGATTGTTGATGTTTTATTCGAAAGGGCCAGACCTATATAAAGAAAGTAATCCAGTTTTGATTCTTGTGTTTGTTATAAGAAAGAAAAATGGGGAAGAATAAATAGTTTTTTTATTTATTGCAACATGCTCGTTGATTCCTACCACTTAATCTTAATTTATTGTATCTTCCCGGAGTTCCCTCTCCGGGAATTCGGTTTTAATTATTCCTGTATATTACTTTTTTATCCATTTAATTGAGGATCTTTATTTTATTGGAAATCGTGTAAAGATTATTTGGATTTGATACAGCTACTTGTGCAAGCATTTTACGATTAAGAATCAATTCCTTCTTGTACAGATTGTGTATTAATTTACTATAACTATCGAATACTTTATATATCCGCGTTGCTGCGTTTATCCGAGTGATCCACAAACGACGAAAATCCCTCTTTTGCCTGCCTCTATCTCGATGAGAGGAAACAAAAGCTCTTCTTACTTGTTGAGTAATCATTCGATTAAGTCTTAAATGAGCCCCTCTAAAGTTTGAGGCAAATGAACGCATTTTTGTTCGTCGTCTCCGAGCTATATATCCTCGCGGAACTCTGGTCATTGAATCAAATTAACCTTAATGAATAACTAATGATTTCTCTTCTTTTAGCCATCCTTTTTCCCATTAATAACAAAACGAATTATTCCGATATATAAAATATTAATTCCAATGGCTTTTGCTACTGTAACCTTCCCAACCACGATTTTTTATTCTATTCTCTTCAGTTATTTCGCATAGAAATAACAAATTCTAACGATACTCAAAAAAATAGTGGGTTCCATCGTTTCTATGGTTCCCTTTTAAACGGTGAGGCCCTCTCTATACACCGGAGCCCTTTCTTTCATTTCATCAAAAGGTATTGTGAACTTGTATAGTTCACATTCTTTGGCTCTACCTATCCATTATAGAGTAAATAGCTCTTTTCACAATAAGAGTTATCCATACAGTGACGGCATTTAATTATGAAAGTTGGCTAAGTAGCTGACCCTGTTAGTCCGTTCTTTTAAGATAAAGGAGCATAAGCCTTTTTCTTTTTATTACTATTTCCTCCGCTTAATGGATAACCATTTTCTACCAATGGGGGAATTGCTTCTTAATTTCCAATTTAGATGATTGGATTTGCACCAAAGGAAACCAGAAATTCCATATACCATAGAAATCTAGGATAGAGAAGCTCTATCCTATTCATTGGTACCGATCATGGATACTTCAAAAATTGTCTTATTTGTTTGAACTCATGATCTGAACGAGTCGCACATACACCCTAGCACATGTTCCTCGACGCTGAGGACATCCCTTAAGCGCGGGCGATTTTCTAGCATTTCGTATTGGCTGTCTTGCGTTTCTAATAAGTTGTTTAACCGTTGGCATGTCGTATGTATATAGAAAAAAAAAAAGGATTGGTTTAGATCGATCTTAACCTGATGATTGATCATCATGAAGTATTTCTATTTTCTATTAAATCGCAGAAAACCTGAATTTAGGTTTGAAATAAATTTACAAGAAATCCGGCCACTACCAATCCTTAAACATTTCTGGAAACCACACTGGATCAGTATCGCAGTGCTCGTCAATCATTTCATCCCCTACAATATCGACAAGTCCATAAGCTTTGGCTTCGTCTGCTGACATAAAAACATCCCTTTCCATGTCTTCGGATACAACCCAAAAAGGCTTGCCTGTTCTTAGGGCATAAACCCTTGTGATCATTTCGCGAACTTTGTGTAACTCTTCCACTTCTAGTAAAAATTCTGGTGTCCTTGCCCGATAATAAGCACTAGCAGGTTGGTGAAGCATAATCCTCGCGTGAGGGAATGCTATACGCTTGGTGGGTTCGCCTCCAAGCAGAATGAAGGATGCCATGGACGCAGCCATTCCGAGGCATATTGTATATATATCTGGTGTCACCGTTTGCATCGTATCAAAAATCGCCATTCCTGAGATTAGCCACCCGCCTGGGGAGTTTATAAACAAAAAAATATCGCTAATTCCATCTTCTATACTGAGATATACCATGAGACCTGTAATATGATTCGTGACCTCGCAACGAATCTCTTGACCTAAAAAAAGTGTCCTTTCTCGATACATAACATTGTATAAGTCAACCCAAGTCGCTTCTTCATCTCCGGGAATCCGGTAAGGTACTTTTGGAACACCAATGGGCATATTAGATTAATATTATTAAATTTAAGTAAGAAAACTACACTTTAATATGGAAACGTAAGAATGGAAGAGAAAGAAAGAATCCGCAGTTTATTGTCTTCATTTTTTTTTTCTTATTCTATATGAATACTATAGATTCTATTAATACGTAGATTGAAATAATACATATAAGGAAGGTAAGACAGATTGAATAAAGAAAAAGGAATCGGTGATTGGAATGATAAACAAAGAGGGATAGGGATCTATTCTTCGTTTTTTCCAAATAGGCCAAGCTACCCATTGCATATTGGCACTTATCGAGTATAGAATAGATCTGCTTCTCTTTCTTCTTACGAACAGAATTGGCTTCTTATTTTTAATGGAATGAAATAAATATTCACGCTTTCTGACACAGAATCCCCTAGAGGGGTTAGGTACATAGGATATAGATAGTCTTTTCCAATGCGATAAAATAAAGGGACATCGTGTCTATTTTTCTTTGCTAAAGGGGTATTTCCATGGGTTTGCCTTGGTATCGTGTTCATACTGTTGTATTGAATGATCCGGGTCGATTGCTTTCGGTGCATATAATGCACACAGCTTTAGTTTCTGGTTGGGCCGGCTCGATGGCTTTATATGAATTAGCGGTTTTTGATCCCTCTGATCCTGTTCTGGATCCAATGTGGAGACAAGGTATGTTCGTAATTCCCTTCATGACTCGTTTAGGAATAACCAATTCGTGGGGTGGTTGGAGTATTTCAGGAGGAACTGTAACGAATCCGGGTATTTGGAGTTATGAAGGTGTGGCAGGTGCGCATATTGTGTTTTCTGGCTTGTGTTTCTTGGCAGCTATCTGGCATTGGGTATATTGGGACCTAGAAATATTCTGTGATGAGCGGACAGGAAAACCCTCTTTGGATTTGCCCAAGATCTTTGGAATTCATTTATTTCTTGCAGGGGTGGCTTGCTTTGGCTTTGGCGCATTTCATGTAACGGGTTTGTATGGTCCTGGGATATGGGTATCCGATCCTTATGGACTAACTGGAAAAGTACAAGCTGTAAATCCAGCGTGGGGTGTAGAAGGTTTTGATCCTTTTGTTCCGGGGGGAATAGCTTCTCATCATATTGCTGCGGGTACATTGGGCATATTAGCGGGCCTATTCCATCTTAGTGTCCGTCCGCCTCAACGTCTATACAAAGGATTACGTATGGGCAATATTGAAACTGTACTTTCCAGTAGTATCGCTGCTGTTTTTTTTGCAGCTTTCGTAGTTGCCGGAACTATGTGGTATGGGTCAGCAACTACCCCAATCGAATTATTTGGGCCTACTCGTTATCAGTGGGATCAGGGATACTTTCAGCAAGAAATATATCGAAGAGTTAGCGATGGGTTAGCCGAAAATCTTAGTTTATCAGAAGCTTGGTCTAAAATTCCCGAAAAATTAGCCTTTTATGATTATATTGGTAATAATCCGGCAAAGGGGGGATTATTCAGAGCAGGCTCAATGGACAACGGGGATGGAATAGCTGTTGGATGGTTAGGACATCCCGTCTTTAGAGATAAAGAAGGACGCGAGCTTTTTGTACGCCGTATGCCTACTTTTTTTGAAACATTTCCGGTTGTTTTGGTAGATGAAGAGGGAATTGTGAGAGCGGACGTTCCTTTTAGAAGAGCAGAATCCAAATATAGTGTTGAACAAGTAGGTGTAACGGTGGAGTTCTATGGTGGCGAACTTAATGGAGTAAGTTATTCTGATCCTGCTACTGTAAAAAAATATGCGAGGCGTTCCCAATTAGGGGAAATTTTTGAATTAGATCGGGCTACTTTGAAATCGGATGGTGTTTTTCGCAGCAGTCCAAGGGGTTGGTTCACTTTTGGTCATGCTACCTTTGCTTTGCTCTTCTTTTTCGGACACATTTGGCATGGCGCTAGAACCTTGTTCCGAGATGTTTTTGCTGGTATTGATCCAGACTTGGATGCTCAAGTGGAATTTGGAACATTCCAAAAAGTTGGAGATCCAACTACAAGGAGACAAGCAGTCTGATACCACATTGCTATGGTATCTTTCATCTCTCTTTTTTGATTTGACATGGGAAACATCTCCCATCCTTTCTTTGACTCTTTTTCTTTCTTTATCTTTATATGGGAAAAGATCCCAAATGACAAATGAATAGGTGTGGAAGTTATAATTGTAAATAAACCACGATCGAATCTATGGAAGCATTGGTTTATACGTTCCTTTTAGTTTCGACTTTAGGGATAATTTTTTTCGCTATCTTCTTCCGAGAACCACCTAAGGTTCCGACTAAAAAAATGAAATAATTTCATTGAAGTAAGAAGTCTCCCAGATGGGGAGACTTCTTACTTCAATTAGTCCCCGTGTTCTTCGAATGGATCTCTTAATTGTTGAGAGGGTTGCCCAAACGCGGTATATAAGGCATACCCAGTAAAGCTTACAAGTAAACCAGATATGGAGATGGCGACTAAAGTTGCTGTTTCCATTTTTATAGAATTTCAAGATTACAATGGATCTACGAAAAGATCTTGTATTTACAACTACAACGGAATAGTATACAAAGTCAACACCAATGATTAAATAGAATTTATGGCTACACAAACCGTTGAAGATAGTTCTAGACCTGGGCCAAGACGAACTCGCGTAGGTAGTTTATTGAAACCCTTGAATTCGGAATATGGGAAAGTAGCTCCGGGTTGGGGGACTACTCCTTTTATGGGGGTCGCAATGGCTTTATTCGCGATATTCCTATCTATCATTTTAGAAATTTATAATTCTTCTGTTTTACTGGACGGAATTTTAATGAATTAGGTTTCTACTAACTAAAACTACGAAGTCATTGTTTTTCCATCCAAAAAAGCCTTTCTACTTTAAGCTATACATTTCTAGACATTCTGGTAGTTCGACCGTGGAATTTTTTTGTTTTGGTATCTCTGGAATATGAGTGTGTGACTTGTTAGAATGGATCCTATTGATAATACATAGAAAGGGCCTGTTATCTCTATCAAGATGATTCTAATTCGTCGGATATTTTTTATTCTAGTATCTGGAACACGAAATAGATAGAGTGGATCAAGAAAAAAAATGGAACTATGATTCATACTCACTATTCAGACCTCGCAACCAGACTGAAAAAAATTCAAGTAGTTTTTAATAAAAAAAGAAATTTTCTTCCTTCCAATTTTGTTTGCCCAAAAGACAACTTTTTTTTCTCTCGATTTTGTCGAGTTATTACACGGATTCAATAAATGATCATCAAGCGGTTCTTATTCGAAGAACCCTTGCCTTTTGGTTAGCTTGAGACTCAATCATCGTGGCTCTAGTATGAATCTAAGGTTTTAATTGAACTGATTCATAGGATCGCAACAAGATAATTTCTATCAGAAAACTACTAGAATTTTTGCTTTATTTATTTACTAGTAAAACAAGAGTAAATCTGCATTACGCAAAAAAAAAAAAAAAGAAATCCAAAATAGGGAAGAGAAAAGTCAAGAAGCCTCTAATGACCAACATAAGGGAAAGAAAGAAAGACAGATGAGCCAACTTGAGATTTTTTGGCATTATCATCACAAAGAATAAGTTCTGGATTTTTCTTATTTCATATCTTCAAGGCAAATCGACCCAATCCAGTGGCTGATGAAGTTTTGAACCTTTTTTTTTTCTAATATCCGTTGAAAATTTGTGTGTTTCTGCTTGAGCCGTACGAGATGAAATTTTCATATACGGTTCTCGGAGGGGGACTCGGGTTAGTTACCTATCTCAATAAAGTATATGATTGGTTTGAGGAACGTCTTGAGATTCAGGCAATTGCGGATGATATAACTAGTAAATATGTTCCTCCTCATGTCAACATATTTTATTGTTTAGGGGGAATTACACTTACTTGTTTTCTAGTACAAGTCGCTACCGGTTTTGCTATGACTTTTTACTACCGCCCAACCGTTACAGAGGCTTTTTCCTCGGTTCAATACATAATGACCGAGGCCAACTTTGGTTGGTTAATCCGATCAGTTCATCGATGGTCAGCAAGTATGATGGTTCTAATGATGATCCTGCACGTATTTCGTGTGTATCTCACAGGTGGATTTAAAAAACCCCGCGAATTAACTTGGGTGACAGGTGTGGTTTTGGGTGTATTGACTGCATCGTTTGGTGTAACTGGTTATTCTTTGCCTTGGGATCAAATTGGTTATTGGGCAGTCAAAATTGTGACAGGTGTACCTGAAGCGATTCCGGTAATAGGATCGCCTTTAGTGGAGTTATTACGTGGAAGTGCTAGTGTGGGCCAATCCACTTTGACTCGTTTTTATAGTTTACATACCTTTGTACTGCCTCTGCTTACTGCCGTATTTATGTTAATGCACTTTCCAATGATACGTAAGCAAGGTATTTCGGGTCCTTTATAGGGAAGCCATATCATAGAGAAAGATAATTCTAATTTTCATATATCATATCGGGTAGGTTGTGGTATTTCATTGCTACAAACATGGGTTATTGTAAAATAAGACATGTCATTTGGATACTTTTCTTCAACTCCGAAGTATTTTGATACAAATAGTTGAAGTTCATTTTATGAAAGAAAATAAGGCGGATTATGGGAGTGTGTGACTTGAATTATTGATTTGGCCATGCAGATAAAGAATTGGATCTGCCACATTAGAATTCACAACCAAAGGTGTCTCCGCATCCAATCAACACGTAAGTCCCCTATCTAGGAAGGATAGGCTGGTTCACTTGAGGAGAATATTTTCTATGATCATACCCCAACCATGTCATCCATGAACAGGCTCCGTAAGATCCCATAGAGTAGAAATAGAATAAGTCATGTGACATGATCCAATTCTCTATTTATTACACTTACTTTTTTTATTATAGTATGGAAATGCATTCATTTTCTTTGCATCGATTGCGATCCGCAATACTATCGGAGTAAAAGAAGGTATCTAAAGAAGAACGTAGGCTAGACTTTTTGATTTTTTATTAGTAACAAGTAAATACTTTGTTTGGACGTAAGAAACTTGCGATATTGAGGGGATAAACACCAACTAATCAAGAGACATGAGACAATCCACAAAGCAATTGATCATGATCAAATTTGCAAGCCAACTTGGATATTGAGCATTTACCCATAAGAATAAGATTCTTTTCAATAAAATAAGTAGTTGTAGGTGCAACTTCGGAAAAGAGAATCTGATAAAGCTTTTCTTACCTAGAGTCATTGAGTCATTATATACCTTATTCTATTATGGATCTTCCACGGTCTTTTTTCTTTCATTCTTGCTCGAGCCGGATGATGAAAAATTCTCATGTCCGGTTCCTTTGGGGGATGGATCCTAAAGAATTCACCTATCCCAATAACAAAGAAACCTGACTTAAATGATCCTGTATTAAGAGCAAAATTAGCTAAAGGGATGGGACATAATTATTACGGGGAACCCGCCTGGCCCAACGATCTTTTATATATTTTTCCAGTAGTAATTCTAGGTACTATTGCATGTAATGTAGGTTTAGCGGTTCTCGAGCCGTCAATGATTGGTGAACCGGCGGATCCGTTTGCAACTCCTCTGGAAATATTACCCGAGTGGTACTTCTTTCCCGTCTTTCAAATACTCCGTACAGTACCCAATAAGTTATTGGGCGTTCTCTTAATGGTTTCTGTGCCAACGGGCTTATTGACAGTACCCTTTCTAGAGAATGTCAATAAATTCCAAAATCCATTTCGTCGCCCAGTAGCTACGACCGTTTTTTTAATCGGTACTGCAGTAGCTCTTTGGTTAGGTATTGGAGCAACATTACCCATTGAAAAATCCTTAACTTTAGGTCTTTTTTAGGGATTTTTCAGGTTGATTCATTCAACCGTGAAGTACCGTGCATAGGTATCTAGGAAATAGTTACTTCCAAGTGAATCTTCCCTAGATACCTAAAATCCATTTTATTATGATCCATTTCGCGAAAATATAGATTGTGCCAAAGATGCAAAATTGTTTTCTTTTTTCTTTTTATTCTAACTCGAAAAAGAAGAAGAGGAAAAAATTGCAATGGATTTAAAACGAGAACTTATTCTTAGGTAAATCGATTGGGAGATGCTTCTCTAGAGTGTCCCATATCTGTTTTCCATCTTCCATACGAAAACTGTCAATTCTCATAAGATCTTCTTCAGTCTTACTCAAAAGGTCCAATAGTGTATGTATATTGGCCCTTTTGAGACAATTATACGTTCTAGAAGGCAATTCTAATTGATCAATAAAAATACAATTCAATGGAATTCCTTTTTTGTTTTTCTTTAGATTAGTTAATCTTTTTTGAAAGGTTAAAAGGGGTGGAGTAAACCTGTTTTTATTTTCTTCGAAACTAGTGCCCTCTTCCTCCGCGTGTAGAAAAGGAAGAAATAAATCAATCAAATTACGAGAAGCCTCATAAAGCGCTTCCTTAGGGGTTAAACTTCCATTCGTCCATATTTCTAGAAAAAGTATCTCGTGTTTTTCATTTCCATTCCCACAAGAAAAAATACTATAATTCACATTTCGAACAGGCATGGATACAGCATCTATGGGATAACTTCCATCTTGAGAGTTCTTTCTGAGTTCCGTGTGATATCCGCGATCTCTCTTGATCTGTAACTCAATACAGAAATCAATGGGCTCTGTCAAGTTAGCTATAGGTTGTGCCGTATCAACGATCTCTACGGAAGGTGGTAAGATGATATCTTGAGCAGTTATGTATCTAGGACCTTTGACGCAAATTGATGCGTCTCTAACTCCATAGAGATTACTTCTCAATACAATTTCTTTCAAATTTAGTAAAATTTCTTGTACGGATTCTTCAATACCAGCTATTGTAGAATATTCGTGTGGCACGCTCCCAAATTTTGCACGTGTGATACATGTTCCTTCTATTTCTCCAAGTAAAGCTCTTCGCAAGGCAATACCGACGGTATCCGCTTGACCTTTTCTAAGCGGGGACAAAATGAAACGACCATAATAAAGACGCTTACTATCTACTCTTGATTCAACACACTTCCACTGTAGTGTTTGAGTGGATCCTGCTACCTCCTCTCGAACCATAATAGACTAGTATTATTATTTGATCATTGAATCGTTTATTTCTCTTGAAAGCGTTTTAATTCTTTTACAGACGTCTTTTTTTAGGAGGTCGACATCCATTATGCGGCATAGGTGTTACATCGCGTATACAACTTAATCGTACACCACTTTTAGCAATGGCTCGTAATGCGGCATCTCTTCCACTACCAGCACCCTTTACCATAACTTCTGCTCGTTGCAAACCCACTGTACGAATAGCATCTACTGCTGTTCTTTGACCAGCATAGGGTGATGCTTTTCTTGAGCTTTTGAATCCACAAGTACCCGCGGAGGACCAGAAAACCACCCGACCTTGCGGGTCTGTAACAGTTATAATGGTATTGTTGAAACTAGCTTGAACATGAATAACTCCTTTTGTTATTCTACGTGCACTTTTCCGTAAACTAAAACGCGCATTCCTACGCAAACCAATACGCACTCTCCTACGTGAACCAATTTTTGGTATAGCTTTTGTCATATTTTATTATCTCATAAATATGAGTTAGAAATAACAAAAAGAAAAAAAGATACAAAGATATCCGTTTCAGGGTAAAATATATCCTTTACTTTAATTATTAATTATTTTATTTGGAATTTGGACGTTTCCGCGGGTACTTTTTTTACTTTTTAGAAAGTAAAGTTCTTTTTCGAAAGATTACCCCTGCCTTTGTTTATGCTTCGGATTGGAACAAATGACTCTAATTCGTCCACGCCTACGAATCAGTCGACATTTTGTACAAATTTTACGAACGGAAGCTCTTATTTTCATATTTCCTTATTCCTTTCTTAAACTATGAATCTAATCTTTGGGAAAAAATAAGTCTCTTCGCTTGAATTTTGGAACTTTGAATTTATTACCCTAGAAAAAAGAAAAACCTAATCCTTTGAATCTTTGGTATCCTTCAAATCTTCGGTATCCTTCGAGTCTTCGGTACGCTTCGAATCCTTATGGGGAAGTCTATAAATTATACGTCCTTTGCTTGAATCATAACGACTTACTTCAATTTTGACCCTATCCCCCATCAGTATTCGTATAGAACTAGACCGGATCTTTCCTGAAATATAGCCCAGGATGATGGTGTCATTCTCTAGGCGAACGCGGAACATTCCGTTGGGTAGGGCTTCCGTAACTAAACCTTCGAAAGTGACTTTTGCTTCTCTCGGGTTTTTTTTTTCTCTGCTATTTTTTTTTTCTGTCATATTTTTTTTCTCCTATTTTTCTATTTTGATTTTTAAATAAAAAAAAACGTTGTATTTTTATTTGAAAAATAGGAAGTTCGAGATAGAATTCGAGTACTATAGGAGGGGCGATTACCATATATAACATAAGACTTCTCCCCCAATTCTGTTTAGTCGAGCTTCTCGATCTGTCATTATACCTCGAGAAGTAGAAAGAATAGCAATTCCCATTCCGCCCAAAACTTTAGGAATTCCTTGATAGTTGGCATAAATTCGTAAGCCGGGTCGGCTGATACGCTTTAAAAAGGTTCTAGTTCTATATATTCCTTTTCTAGTCTTTCTCTTTTGATGTCGCAAAGTTGAAACCAAGAAATATCTGTTACTTTCCTGATGTTTCCGAACACTTTCAATAAAACCCTCTCGTAGAAGTATTTTAACAATGTTTTCGGTAATATTTGTAGATACTACTCGAACTGTTCCTTTTTTATTCATGTCCGCGTTTCTTATAGAGGTTAGTAAATCAGCAATAGTGTCCTTGCCCATAAGACTCTAATTCTAGGTTCCTCCTAATTTTTCTATAATCAACATGTTTTCTTTTTTTTTCTTTTACTTTTGGATTTTAAAGCATATACGTGAGACATAATCTACTAATTTTTTCTTTGATCTATATCTCGCCTACTAGTATTTATAATACTTCAGGAGCTAATGAAACTATTTTAGTAAAATTCAATTCTCTCAATTCCTCGGCGATCGCGCCAAAAACTCGAGTTCCTTTTGGATTTCCTTTTTGATCAATGATAACCGCTGCATTGTCATCATAGCGTATTATTATACCGTCTTCGCATTTGAACTCTTTACATGTACGTACAATTACAGCTCGAATTACTTCGGATCTTTCTAGAGGCATTTGGGGCACTGCGTCTTTGATTACAGCAACAATAACATCACCAATACGAGCATATCGCTGATTACTAGCAGCTCCTATGACTCGAATACACATCAATTTTCGAGCTCCACTGTTATCTGCTACATTTAAAAGGGTCTGAGGTTGAATCATATTATTTTGATTTCAATTTGTTATTTCTATGCAAAAGGATGAAAGAAATATTGTCTTTCCAGAAAAAAACCTGGTTTTTTTTATCTTCAATACTCCTTTTTTGGGATGCTATATCTCTAATCGAAGAAATTGACTTCGTATGGGCATTTTACTGGCAGCTATGGAGATAGCTGCTCTAGCTACAGTTTCAGATACTCCGCCCATTTCATAAAGTATTCGACCTGGTTTAACAACGGCTACCCAATATTCGGGGGATCCCTTTCCTGAGCCCATACGTGTTTCCGTGGGTCTTAGTGTAACCGGTTTGTCGGGAAATATACGTACCCATATTTTTCCACCACGACGTGCATATCGTGTCATTGCTCTTCGTCCTGCTTCTATCTGTCTCGACGTGATCCAAGCGGGTTCAAGTGCTTGCAGAGCATATCTACCAAAACAAATACGATTGCCTCGGCAGGATTTTCCCTTCATTCTTCCTCTATGTTGTTTACGAAATCTGGTTCTTTTGGGGTTATAGTCGATGGTTCTTTCTTAGTTCCATCTCTACTGCAAAACTGGACATGAGAGTTTCTTCTCATCCAGCTCCTCGCGAATGAAATGAGAAAGCGTGCAAATTTCTCTAATTCCATAATATTTTGGAATATTATGGATAGATGCACATTAATAGATAATAGAAAAAGTTAGGGTTTTTTTAATATTGAATATTGAATTTGTTAAAATAGAAAAATATATAGTCAAGAAAGAAGATCTAGAATATATCTAGATGTGTGTGTCTATTTATCTATATTCTATATTTATAGATAATGTAATCTTTCTTAAAAAAAAATCTCCTTATTTCGACTCTTATTGAATCGCGGGAAAGTATTCTAATTCAATAAAGATTTCGCGGGCGAATATTTACTCTTTCCTGTCTTATTTGTTAATTTATAACCTTACCAAATAAGGCAATTTTTTTGGTTTGTTCCGCCATCCCACCCAATGAAGTCTTAGGATTCTTTTCAATAAAATCCTATGCAGTCATAGGTTCTGTCGTTCCCACTACTTCTCCTTTAATGGTTAGGTCTGAATCCCACAATGGAGCTTTCCAAAAATTTCTTTCCGAGTCAATTTTCTCAGTTTTATTAACCCGGGCCGCTCTTTATTTTATTATTGCTTAAAATTTCTATTTTTTGTTTCAAGTTACGATTTCGAATTCTCTGTTATTTTTATTATATTGATGCTTTATCACATTGCCTTTTATGATGTAACTCATAGACCATACATATTGGAATCCTATATCTTTCTTATTCTTCTTCCTTCTTTCTATCATCCCTCCTTTTATCCACATCCCTTTAGTTTTGCTTCACAACCTAGAATCCGTTTTCTTTTTTAGAGAAAAAATTGCAGTTGCTACAACTATATGATAGATCTACTCATTTATGATAGATGTATTTATTCATATAGTGACTGTTTCTTAGTTAGGATCTCGACAATACGAAGCAATAGGTTGGTTATTAGTTAATTTTCTATAATTACTAAGTTTTTTCTTTTTCTATTTATAGTAGGGTTCAGTCAATTTTTTTTGAATCTCCATTTTTGACTCTAAAGAAAAAACTAACGAGTCACACACTAAGCATAGCAATTATATTAAAAGATTTATCAATTTTCATTAAATCTTATAGAAAGAGGTAGAATTGCTTCTTTTTTTTTCAGGGATTTCAGGAAAAATAAGGCTCTTGTCATTTTTTATTCTATCACTGAACAGAATGGGAAGACAAGGCTAGTTATTCTTCGTCTACGAATATCCAAATTTTTACACCTAATACTCCATAGATAGTTCGAATTGGATAGCAGCAATAATCAATTTTAGCGCGAATTGTTTGGAGGGGAAGTCTACCCTTTTTGATGCATTCGGCACGTGCAATTTCTTTCCCTGCGAGACGACCTGCAATTTTTACTTTTACCCCCCTTATATCTGCTTTTTTAGTTAATTCAATGGCTTTTTTCATTGCCTTTCGGAATGAAACTCTATTTTTTAATTGGAAAGCTATATATTCTGCAAGAATGTTAGGTTGTCTATAAGGTTCTTTAACTTTTTCAATAGCAATATTAAGTCTCTGGTTTACAGAATTAACTTCCTTTTGTAGATCTTTCTCTAATTCTTCGATTGCTCCTTTTTTCTTTAATAAGTTGGGGAATCCAATATGGATTATGACGTGGATCGTATCGATTTCTTTTTGAATTTCTATACGTGTAATTACTTCAGAACTTGAGCCTGAGTCCATTTTTCTATTATGTGTAATTACTTCGGAACTTGAGTCTGATTCTATTTTTCTATTCGAGCCTTTTTTCCTATTCTTTTGTATATAGTTCTTGATACAATTCCGTATTTTTTTATCTTCCTGTAGACCTTCAGAATAATTTTTTGGTTGTGCGAACCAAAAGGAATGGTGATTTTGGGTTGTACCAAGTCTGAAACCGAGTGGATTTATTTTTTGTCCCATATTTTTCTATTCTATTTTTTTTTTACTGGGAATCGAAATCTAAGATGGATCTAAAGATTATTTAGATTTCTTTACTATATTTAGTACAATTGTTATATGACACATGGTTTTTTTTATGGGACAACTACGTCCTCGAGCTCGAGGTCTTAATTTTTTCATGATAGTACTCCTACTGACTTCGGCTTTAGTGATGAATAAATTCGCTTTGTCGAAATCCCTATAATGAGTAGCATTTGCTGCTGCCGAATAAACCAACTTTAGGATGGGATAAGATGCTCGATAAGGCATGAGGTTCAGTATCATAACAGTTTCCTCGTAGTAACGCCAGCGAATCTCATCAAGAACTCTTTGTGCTTTGAAAACAGACATATGGATGCGTTTTTGTGCTTTGAAAACCCGTTCGAACTTAAGTAGACGATCGGTTGGAACTTTCCTTGCGAGTTTCCTTAGCCCACTCTTCTTCTTCTTTATCCTAGGGGTATACTTTACCAGTTTGAAACTTGTCATAAATAAGGTTATTCCCCGCCTACCTTTGTTTTTTTTTTATTTTGAATCTTTCTATTCTGAATTCAGTTAACGACGAGATTTAGTATCTTTTCTTGCACTTTCATAACTCGTGAAATGCCGAGTAGGCACGAATTCCCCCAATTTGCGACCTACCATAGGATTTGTTATGTAAATAGGTATATGTTCCTTTCCATTATGAATCGCGATTGTATGGCCAACCATTGCGGGTAGAATGCTAGATGCCCGGGACCACGTTACTATTGTTTCTTTCTCCTCCTTCATATTGACCTTTTCGATTTTTGCCAATAAATGATGAGCTACAAAAGGATTCGTTTTTTTTCGTGTCACAGCTGATTACTCCTTTTTTCCATTTTAAAGAGTGGCATTCTATGTCCAATATCTCGATCGAAGTATGGAGGTCAGAATAAATAGAATAATGATGAATGGAAAAAAGAGAAAAATCCTTTAGCTGGATAAGGGGCGGATGTAGCCAAGTGGATCAAGGCAGTGGATTGTGAATCCACCATGCGCGGGTTCAATTCCCGTCGTTCGCCCATCGCATTATTGCAAATTCCAAAAATGCAATTTTCCATATTCCTAGTTACGTATTTACTTACGGCGACGAAGTATAAAACTATCACTATATTTTTTCCTTTTCCTAGTTCTTCTTCCAAGCGCAGGATAACCCCAAGGGGTTGTGGGTTTTTTTCTACCAATGGGGGCTTTCCCTTCACCGCCCCCATGGGGGTGGTCCACAGGGTTCATAACTACCCCTCTTACTACGGGGCGTTTACCTAGCCAACACTTAGATCCGGCTCTACCCAAACTTTTTTGGTTCACCCCAACATTACCCACTTGTCCGACTGTTGCTAAGCAATTTTGGGATACCAAACGGACCTCCCCAGATGGTAATCTTAAAGTGGCCGATTTACCCTCTTTTGCAATCAGTTTCGCTACAGCACCTGCTGCTCTAGCTAATTGCCCACCCCTTCCACGTGTGATTTCTATGTTATGTATGGCCGTGCCTAAGGGCATATCGGTTGAAGTAGATTCTTCTTTTCTCTCAAAAAACCCCTTCCCAAACTGTACAAGCTTCTTCCAAAGCATACAGCTTTCTAGATGTATATGACGATCTCTAGACAGATGGATCTTATATGAATCGTATGATGAAGTACCACATGAGTGGATATATAGGAAAGGAATCCAAATCTGCCGAATCGCTCATGTTATGATCTTCTACATCCTAGGTCTCCGCGTTCCGTCATCTGGCTTATGTTCTTCATGTAGCATTCAGATCGAATGACTCTATGAAATTACGTCGATACTTCCACATATTATGGGTAACGTAGGAGACATCCCTATTTTCCCCGGGGGGTCTTAATTACCACTGCTTAGCTTTCAATTCGCCTCTGACCATCAAATTAAATGTGAATAACCCGTCCTCCTCTCTTTGAAACAAGGGGCGCTTCCGGTTCTGTGCGTGCTTCAAACAATTTTGTCTTCTCCATATTACCATATCTCTAGAGTCAATAATTTTCTATGAGGAACTACTGAACTCAATCACTTGCTGCCGTTACTCAACAGTTTTCTGTTGAGGTCTATCCCGTAGAGGTAGTCAAATTGGATCAGTGATCGATTTCTAGGTTTCGTCGTAAACCTAATTGGTTACTTCCAATTACGTAAATCAATAGTTCAAACCGCACTCAAAGGTAGGGCATTTCCCATTGATATAGGAACTTTTGTACCAGAAACAATAGTATCTCCAATTATAGCCCCTCTGGGATGTAAAATATATCTCTTCTCACCATCCCCATAGTGTATGAGACAAATGTATGCATTTCGATTAGGGTCGTATTCTATGGTTACGATTCTACCAGATATGTCTTTTTGATTCCGTCGAAAATCGATTTTACGGTATAGGCGCTTATGACCTCCCCCTCTATGCCTTGCGGTAATGATTCCTCTGGAATTACGACCTTTACCACAACGGTGCCGTCCATGGATCAAATTATTTCGTGGATTGGATTTCACTTGCCTGTCTACGGTTCCCTTGCGTGTGCTCGGGATAGGTGTTTTGTATAAATGTTTCGCCGTATTATTAAGTATTCTCCTTTAGTTTTTTTCTCTATCTAGAAGTGGAATAGAATAACCCGGTTGAAGGGTAATGATCATACGTCTGTAATGCATTGTATGTCCCAGAATAGGTCCCATTCTTCTACCCTTTCCGGGTAGTCGATGGCTATTCACAGCTACTACCTTAACACCAAAGAAGAGTTCGACCCAATGCTTTATTTCTGTCTTAGTGAATCCCGATTCGACATTAAAAGTATATTGATTCTTTCCCAATAAACGAAGACTTTTTTCTGTAAATACTGCGTATTTGATTCCATCCATAAATCGACTTTCCCTCCTATGCTCTGAGTTCCAGTATCGATAAGAATTCGAGTTCTTATTGTTCTTATGTTATGGTATGAATATACCATACCAATTCGTTATGTATGGATGATGGATGAGATTCCATGGATAGAGAGCCAGTTCCAATAGACTTATGGAACGTTCCCGTTCGCGTGCATCCAGCAGGAATTGAACCCGCAAATTTACCAATTATGAGTTGGGCGCTTTAACCATTCAGCCATGGATGCTTAACAGGGATCATCGTACATCGTAAATAACCAATTTTCATATAGAAAGACATATCATAGAAAAATGAAATCGAAAATATTCGGAGATGGCAAATATTCGGAGATGACTATGAAAACACCTCTCTGGATCCTCGAATTGAAAGAGAGATTGAGAGGGATCAAGAATCCTAATTCTCGCTATTTGGAATGGATCCAATTCTATTGAGTCTGACTCATAGTGATCATTTCTCTTTAGCAAAGAATGACCTTGGTTATCAAAGGATTGAACAACCGGGATCCATTTACTTATGATACCTAGTTGACATTGATAACAAGGATCTAATGAATTATGAGTTTAATAGATCCTCTTTAGCAGAAAGACGTATATTCCTTGCTCATTATCAGACAATCACTTATTCCCAAACCTCGTGTGGGGCTAATCGTTTTCATTTACCATCTCATGGAAAACCCTTTTCGTTCCGCTTAGCCCTATCGGGTATTTTAGTGATAGGTTCTATAGGAACTGGACGATCCTATTTGGTCAAATACCTAACGAAAAATTCCTATTTTCCTTTCATTAAGGTACGAGGGCTTCTTATTCCACAAGAACGAAAGCACCTTTTCATTCTTTCATATACTAGGGGTTTTTACTTGGAAAAGACAATGTTCCATACTAAAGGATTCGGGTCCATAACCACGAGTTCCAGTGCACTAGATCTTGTAGCACTTAGCAACGAGGCCCTATCCATTAGTATTCCACATAAGAAATCCATTATAGAAACTAATACAATTAGATTGGCTCTTCATAGACAAACTTGGGGTTTGCGAGCCAAGGTAAGACCGGCTCGGGATCATGGGACCCTTTTCTATCAGATAGGAGGGGCTCTTGTACAAAATAGACTTCTAAGTAATAACCCCATAGAATCTATCTATATAAAGATAAAGAGGCAATCGTGTCAGGAAGCGGGTTTTTCTTTGGCCAAAGGGTACTTCGAACTTGGAACGAGCATGAAGAGATTAACGAGACTTCTTTCTCTTTTGAGTTTTTATGGCGGACCGGTCGCGCAAGATCTTTGGTCTTCCCCCGGAACCGATGAAAAAAAGTGGGTCGCTTCTTATGGACTCGCTCAGAATGATTCTTCTCTATCTATAGTTCATGGCCTATTAGAAGTAGAAGGTGCTCTGGTGCAATCCTTACCGACAGAAAAAGATTGCAGTCAGGTTGATAATAATCGAGTGCCATTACTTCGTCGGTCCGAACCAAGGAATCCGTTAGAAATGTTTTGAAATGGATATTGTTCTCTCTTTGATCAGGGATTGCTATATGAAAAGAAGTGGAGTTTGAAAAAGGGAACGGAATGGTCAAACCGGAACTGCTAGAGGAACGAATTTTCAATAGCATAACTTGGGCTCCTAGAATATGGCGCCCTTGGGACAATCTATTTGATTGCAGGGTTTTGTTCCGAAGCAAAGATATCCGCGGAGGCCGGTTCGTTCGTCCTATTCTGATATTCAGGACCAAGAGGTACTGGATTCTCTTTCGGATAGGCCCTGAAAGGAGAAGAAAGGCTGAAATGCCAACGGACCTCTGTCTATTCTCTAATTCACCCGATCCGATAGTACCCGTTTTTGGAACGTCCAGTGCCAAAGTCACTGAATGGGTAAGTCACCAATCCAATCCCTTTGACAAATCGGGTGTCATATTA